GAAGAAAGTGAGTGATCTGGTAATTCCTCATCCTCAAAGCAGTCCTTCCTGTAGTCTCAACAAATAAGTAATTATAGGAGTAAAGTGTTGATATAATTCGAAGAAGCAAACGACAATTTAATTTCAAGTTAATAAAGAAAAAAAGTAAAATAAGTATGTAATCTAAGGTACTTTTTTACATTTCTAGGATTAAACAAAAGGATTCGCAAATAAAAGCGCTAATGCCACAACCAGTCCGTAAATTGTTAAAGCTTCCATAAAAGCTAGACTAAGCAATAAAGTACCTCGTATTTTACCCTCTGCTTCTGGTTGTCTCGCAATACCCTCTACAGCTTGGCCTGCAGCAGTACCTTGACCAACTCCGGGTCCAATAGAAGCAAGTCCTACAGCCAATCCAGCAGCAATAACGGAAGCGGCAGAAATCAGTGGATTCATGGTAAGTTCCTCACACCAAAAAAAAAGAAATGGTTAATGATACAATCAACCAATGAATTATTACTTAATTTTATCATTAAGTTTGATCATTAAGATCTATTGGGTCGGAGTAACTAAAAACTAATGATAATATTACTGAATCGTCAGAACTACTTCGATATCTCATTTTTTGTTTCTACCCATGATGAAGTTTTTGTAAATCCATATACATACGGCTCTAGTTATTGCATTTCTTTCTTTCCAACCATTCTTTCATTCCATCCTTCGTTCTTTACTCTTCTATATCCTTGAGTTCATCTGTTTTTTCATCCAATACACAATCACAAATGAAACAGAAGAAAGGACTTGACTTATCTTGTAATCCATCTAATCTAAATGCAGTAAACTGCAATCAAATCAATATATGCAATCATCAATATATGCAATGGATATCAATATGATCGATATCAACGATATCAATATATCAATATAACGATATCAATATGTATATCAATACATATATATATATATTTTTATTTATTTTGCTTTATTTATTTTGCTATATATATTGCTATCTATATATATTGCTATATATATATTACATATATATAGCATATAGTTAGATATATATATAGTTAGTTAGTATATAGGTAAGGCATAAGGACTTCTATTTATATATAGATAGGACTATATAACTAGTGAATATCTAATATTACATATACATATTACATATACATTTCTTTCTTCCATAACGTAAACTGGCCACATTTTATATTGAATCGGATTATAGAATCATTCCTCGAAACCCACACAAAAAGTGGCTGGACTTATAGACATTACATACATCTAGTGTGACCTCCCCAACCCATCTTTTTTTTTTTTACAATTCCGTAATATCGTTCATCTTCTCTCCTACGACTCTAGGTCATATATTCATACGTATTTATATCTATTATGTTCTCCAACCAAGCAGATTATCTTGAACCATGCATGAATTGGGATAAGCTAAAAAAAAAAGACTATTTCGAAAACTAGTCAATGATGACCCTCCATGGATTCGCCTATATAAGCCGCGGCTAACGTTGCAAAAATAAGAGCTTGAATACCACTTGTAAATAATCCAAGAAACATGACAGGTATAGGAACTACTGAAGGGACTAAAGAAACAAGAACAACAACTACTAATTCATCAGCCAATATATTCCCGAAAAGTCGAAAACTAAGAGATAAGGGTTTTGTGAAATCTTCTAGGATGTTAATTGGTAAAAGTATTGGAGTTGGTTTGATGTATTTCTCGAAATAACCCAACCCTTTTTTGGTAAGACCTGCATAAAAATATGCCACTGACGTGGGTAAAGCTAAAGCAACAGTAGTATTTATATCATTCGTGGGCGCAGCTAACTCCCCATGAGGTAACTGTATGATTTTCCAAGGTAAAAGGGCACCTGACCAATTAGAAACAAAAATAAATAGGAACATAGTTCCAATAAAGGGAACCCAAGGTCCATATTCTTCTCCAATCTGGGTTTTGCTCAAGTCTCGAATAAATTCAAGGACATATTCAAAGAAATTCTGACCGTCGGTCGGAATGGTTTGTGGATTCCGAACAGCTATGATGGCTGAACCTAACAAGATAGCAATTACGACCCAAGAAGTGATAAGTACTTGGGCATGGATTTGTAAACCTCCTATTTGCCAATAGAAATGTTGGCCTACTTCTACACCCGATATATCGTATAACCCCTTGAGTGTTTTAATGTAACATGGTATAACATTCATATTGTCCTCTGATAGAAATTGAACTTCAAAAAAGGAATTAGTTTGATTCAACCATTTCTTTCTCAACTCACCAACTTGAATCATTAATCATATATTTAGGATACCAAGAAATCACATAACATCATAATATATATCAATATCCCCAGTTCTTTTTTTTTATCTATTTTAAAAAATTCAAAAAAAAAGTAACCGATCCAATAAATCTATGGAGTTGCCCAATAATTAACATTAACTAATTTTATTATTCTTAATCTTAATCATAATCAACGATTTCTTATATAGCTAGAACGACCTTCACAAATTGCGGATACTAATTTGTTAAGAATCAATCGAATTGAAGCTATAGCGTCATCGTTGGCTGGAATCGAAATATCTGCAAGATCTGGGTCACAATTTGTATCGATTAAACAAATCGTTGGAATCCCCAAAATGGCACATTCTCGAAGAGCCGTATATTCTTCTTGCTGATCAACGATGATCACAATATCAGGCAATCCCGTCATATATTTGATCCCACCGAGATATGTTTGCAAGGTAGATAATTTTCTCTTCAACATTGCTGCATCTCTTTTGGGGAGACGGTTGAGTTTCCCCATCTTTTCTTCTGCTCTTAAGTCCCTGAACTTATAAAGTCTCGTTTCCGTAGTGGACCAATTCGTTAACATACCACCGAGCCATTTTTGATTAATAAAATGAGATCGAGCCCTTATTGCAGCTGATGCTACTGAATCCGATGCTTTATTTTTGGTACCGACGATTAAGAAGTTTTTTCCCCTACTTGCTGCATCAAAAACTAAATCACAGGCTTCTGATAAAAAACGAGCAGTTCTAGCGAGATTTGTAATATGAATACCTTTACGCTTTGCAGAAATGTAAGGGGCCATTCTAGGATTCCATTTCTTAGTACCATGACCAAAATGAACTCCTGCTTCCATCATCTCTTCCAAATTGATGTTCCAATATCTTCTTGTCATTTTTTCCCACACTTCCTTTTTGTTTTTTCTTTTTCGTATTATTAACAAAGAGACGAGGTACCTTGAAATAAATAATTGTTCCGATGGAACCTTCTACCGGGGATTGACCATTGATACACGGCACAAACCATAAATTTTTTTAATTACTTATTTTATTTATTACCAAATCAATAATCAGACCAGTATAGTTAAAAGATAGTTAAAGTGAAAATGAATCCGCTCTTAGGAATCATTAAATCGCATAAATGATTGTTCTGATGTCTCATGTAAATTTGTCTCATGGAAATTGTTTGTCGCGTAAGAACAAAATAATTCTCTATGGTGTAACAAAATATCTCTCATTTCCAACTCGAATAGATTTTTTCTTTTGATTTCCAAATAAATGTTTTTGTCTTGCCTTGAACGGTGCACAAATTTTTGGAATCCGGTACCAACAGGTATAATCCCCCCCAGAACAACGTTCTCTTTCAGGCCTTTCAACCAATCAATACGACCTCGTAGAGCAGCTTTTGCTAAAACTCGAGCGGTTTCTTGAAAACTTGCTTCGGATATGAAACTTTGAGTATTCAGAGACGCTCTTGTTATTCCCAATGAGATTGCCCGATAACAGATCGATTCGTCCAAAGCGCGCCCTGCTCGTTCCGCTCGCAACAATCCGATTAATTCTCCAGGCGAAAAAACATTAGACATTCCATCTTCTGAAACCAACACTTTTGATGTTACTTGACGTACAATAATCTCTATATGTCTATTATGGATCTGTACCCCCTGGGATCGATAAACCTTTTGGATCTTATTAACCAAAGAGATACGACTTTGGGCTATGGTTAGCTCAGCTCCAATCAAAAACCCCCAGGGGATCCCAAGAATTCTTGGTATACGCTCGTTCCAACCTTCAACTCTCCTTTCGAGGTTCATCGATATTGAATCAATCGAACGCACTTCTAAGATTTGTTCTACTTTTGGAAGACCTTGCGTTATGTCACCAGATCTCGATTTTTCATATATAAATGTAACTAATGTATCTCCTTCGTAAAGGATTTTCCCATAATGACCATGAACAGTTGCTCCAGGAGTAGCCAAATAAGACTTAGCCGATCTTATAACTAAAAAGTCGACATTAACAATTAAAATTTGACCAGATTTTTTTACGTGTGGTTCGTATTTAAATAGACATACATTTTCACAAATAAATTGTCCAAGGCTAATTTTGATCGATGTCTCTTCACAATAATCATGATGGAGAAAGCACCAATTCAAATGGAATGGGTTCAAAATGATGTTACTGCATAGATCGGGATTATAAATCCTTCTATTTTCATCTATTAAACAGTATTTAAGTACTTGAAGTACTTGGAAAATCTGTTTCAAATTGTCAAGTAGCAAATATTTCTTTAACACGATCTGATTATGAGTTATTAAATGGTAAGATGAATAAAAATTCGATATTTTAGGTACAATAGCGCCTAAGGGACCTAAATAATCCCTAATTGGAATTAGGGGATCCGATTCTTTTGTCACATTGTTATATTTCGAACTATTGAATGGACCAATTCGAGAACAATTGGATGATGACAAAATTAGCAAAGATTGGCATTCCTTATTTCGATTCAACAACATACCAATAGTTCCTTGATGTTGGCTAAGTGATTGAATCTTCGCCTTGGAATAAAAAGGATTGATATTGGTGCAATCTAATCCATTATCGGGAATCAATCCGGAACTTGCCCTATCATACCTTTTTCCGGTATACGAAATAGTGGACTTGACTAACTCAATTCTTATGAAATCGCGAATTAGATCATTTGCCCTTACCTCAACAAAGGAAGCATG